AAGAAAGACAGGATTAACCGAGGCTGTTCAAACAGGCATAGGGCAACTAGACGGTATTAACGTAGCAATTGCGGTTATGGATTTTCAGTTTATGGGGGGTAGTATGGGATCCGTCGTCGGGGAGAAAATTACCCGTTTGATTGAATACGCTACTAAAGAATTTCTACCTCTTATTATAGTGTGTGCTTCCGGAGGGGCACGCATGCAAGAAGGAAGTTTGAGCTTGATGCAAATGGCTAAAATATCTTCTGCTTTATATGATTATCAATCAAATAAAAAGTTATTCTATGTACCAATCCTTACATCTCCTACTACCGGTGGGGTGACAGCTAGTTTTGGTATGTTGGGGGATATCATTATTGCTGAACCCAATGCCTACATTGCCTTTGCGGGTAAAAGAGTAATTGAACAAACACTGAATAAAACAGTACCCGACGGTTCACAAGCGGCTGAGTATTTATTCCAGAAGGGCTTATTCGATCTAATCGTACCACGTAATCCTTTAAAAAGCGTTCTGAGCGAGTTATTTCAACTCCACACTTTCTTTCCTTTGAATCAAAATTAAAACATTAAGTTCAATTTTTTTGAGCAAACAAGTAATTAGTTTATCGGAATCCAAGTCAAAATTAGACGAATGGGGTTTTCTTTGTTGACATAAGATCTAATTGTATAAAGAATCAAAAGTCACAGAAAATCGAAAATCCGCCCCCTTTTCTATATTCCTTTTTCTATATTCCTTATTATTGATATTGATTTGATCAAGAAGCCTCTATTAACAAGATAAAAGATGAAATTCTTATAATTAGGCAAAAAAAATATCTTCTTCTCGTCATATATAATTAAACTCTAGAAAATATAGAATTTTTTATCTTTCTATATCTTACGATAATCCTATTTTGACTAAGAATCCCTACTGGATGGGATTCTAACAAACCCCTCAATTCAATATAAATAGAATCTAAATAAGTAGAATCTAATTCATTTTTATTCATTTTTAAGAAACTTTTTGCTTAATAAATGAAATTCGAAGACAAGAGCAAAAAATGAATAAAATAAGATATCATCCATATCCTTTCAAATCCTTCATGTAGAAAGTACATTATATACTCACTTAGATAGATACTTATATCTATAGATATTAAGTAATAATAATTTCAATTTAGAATTATCAAATTATAATAAGTAAGATATCCTTATACTTATATATAATAAGATATATATTATATTATAAATTCTAAATAATAATAACAGGTACAAATAGTAAATCGAGGTACCCATTCTATGACAACTCTTAACTTTCCCTCTGTTTTGGTCCCTTTAGTAGGCCTAGTATTTCCGGCAATCGCAATGGCTTCTTTATTTCTTCATGTTCAAAAAAACAAGATTGTTTAGAGCCGATGGCACAAAATCTCATCTCTTTTTTTTTTCAATTGACGTTTGTATCATAACACAGATATCCATTTAGCAAAATATGGTATAAATATGGTATAAGCGGCTTCCGCCGAAAAATTCTTATGTCTCCAGAAAATGCTATGTTCTAGCTATTTTCAAATAGACCCGAATCGGCGGATGGCTGAACTGTAACGTTGGTCTATCTATATGTATGTGGCTATCTTTAGTGAGATAATACGAAGGGTATGTTATTAGTTTAGATCTAACCAATTTAATGAATTACTCCTAAAGGTTCACATCAAACTAGTGCTAGTTGATGCGAGTTACTTCGGAAACAAACGGACTAAAGTCAAATTCATTTGGGGTATTCTCTCAATTCCAAAAAAGCAACGGGATCAAGTATGAGTTGTCGATCAGAACATATATGGATAGAACCTATAAAGGGGGCTCGAAAAACAAGTAATTTCTGCTGGGCTATTATCCTTTTTTTAGGTTCATTAGGATTCTTGTTGGTTGGAACCTCGAGTTATCTTGGTAGAAATTTGATATCTTTATTTCCGTCTCAGGAAATCGTTTTTTTTCCACAAGGAATTGTGATGTCTTTCTATGGGATCGCGGGTCTTTTTATTAGCTCCTATTTGTGGTGCACAATTTCGTGGAATGTAGGTAGTGGTTATGATCGATTTGATATAAAAGACGGAATAGTGTGTATCTTTCGTTGGGGATTTCCTGGAAAAAATCGTCGGGTCTTTCTCCGATTTCTTATAAAAGATATTCAATCCGTCAGAATAGAAGTTAAAGAGGGTATTTATGCTCGGCGTGTCCTTTATATGGATATCAGAGGCCAGGGAGCCATTCCATTGACTCGTACTGATGAGAATTTTACTCCGCGGGAAATGGAACAAAAAGCTGCTGAATTGGCCTATTTCTTGCGTGTACCAATTGAAGTATTTTAAGAAATGAGCCGATAAATGAATGCTTTCAGCAGGAGGGCAAAAACGCAAGAATCCTCTTTTTCTAGAACATAACTTAATTGAGGTTTCTTCAGAACATTCATTCGAGTCAAAGCAGACATATATGGAACAAGTATAAAAAAACTCTTTTGGGGATCTTTTATATGTATCGAAATATCCACAACTCAATAAAAAAATAATAATAAACAAATCGAAATATCTCATAATCAACCATTTCGAAATAAGGAATCCCCCCTTTTTCATTGTTGGAATTGAGACTTTAGATTCAGATAGAGCATATCTTGTCATTTTTTCGACGCTTCTTTTTGTGCTCCTTAATGACCAAAAAATTGGATCTCTTATAATGATAACTAGCCAATTTCTGTCGTTTTTTGCCACTCATTTTTCACAATATTTTTCAGAAAATTCCCTCAATTATTCTATCCCTGACTATTCATAGTAAGTTAAAATTTTTCGAAATATTAGAGATTTTTATATAATGATAGAAAAGGAGTTCTTTCGTATCAAAATCTGAATAATATTCATATTCATTATTTAAAGTGGTTTTCGGGGCATTCATCGAAAGGAGATATGTGCTTCAAATTTGACTATAGGGAAACAATATTTTTTGATTATTTATTCATTCGAATTTTTCGTCTATTTTTGTATTTTTTTCTAGATTCAAGGCCTAATTCAAGGCCTAACTACGAAATCACAAATAAAAAATAGTGAATAGATTCATAGGTTCGATAACTTGTAATAGAATTGATGCGTGAGAGAAATAAGAAATATTAGATTACATAGAGTTGACGAATGAGATGGGTTCATTAACAATTCACAGATGAAAAAATGGCAAAAAAGAAAGCATTCACTCCTCTTTTATATCTTGTATCTATCGTATTTTTGCCCTGGTGGATTTCTCTCTTATTTCAAAAAAGTCTGGAATCGTGGGTTACTAATTGGTGGAATACTAGGCAATCCGAAACTTTTTTGAATGATATTGAAGAAAAGAGTATTCTAGAAAAATTCATAGAATTAGAGGAACTCCTCTTCTTAGAGGAAATGATCAAGGAATACTCGGAGACACATCTACAAAACCTTCGTATAGGAATTCACAAAGAAACAATCCAATTAATCAAGATACAAAATGAGGGTCGTATTCATACGATTTTGCACTTCTCGACAAATATAATCTGTTTCATTATTCTAAGTGGTTATTCTATTTTGGGTAATAAAGAACTTGTTATTCTTAACTCTTGGGCCCAGGAATTCCTATATAACTTAAGTGACACAATAAAAGCTTTTTCTCTTCTTTTATTAACTGATTTATGTATCGGATTTCATTCGCCCCATGGTTGGGAATTGATGATTGGCTTTGTCTACAAGGATTTTGGATTTGTTCATAATGATCAAATTATATCTGGCCTTGTTTCCACTTTTCCAGTCATTCTAGATACAATTTTAAAATATTGGATTTTCCGTTATTTAAATCGTGTATCTCCGTCACTTGTAGTGATTTATCATTCAATGAATGACTGAAAAATGATCTACCTAATCCAATTATAATGTTTCTTACTTTGCAGTTGTACCATTGAAAATCCCTTTCTATTTCTACCCATCCCGGAGATTCATCCTATATTCCTATAGATTAATCGAGTCAAATTATTCCAGTAAATAACAGAATCGTGGATAGGAAACTCCATTAGTGACCTACCCCAATTTATTGTAGAAATTTTCGGGATCAATGATTGGACCATGCAAACTAGAAATACTTTTTCTTGGATAAAGGAACAGATTACTCGATCTATTTCCGCATCGCTCATGATATATATAATAACTCGTACATCCATTTCAAATGCATATCCCATTTTTGCACAGCAGGGTTATGAAAATCCACGAGAAGCGACTGGGCGTATTGTATGCGCCAATTGCCATTTAGCTAATAAACCAGTGGATATTGAGGTTCCGCAAGCGGTACTTCCCGATACTGTATTTGAAGCAGTTGTTCGAATTCCTTATGATACGCAACTGAAACAAGTTCTTGCTAATGGTAAAAAGGGAGGTTTGAATGTGGGGGCTGTTCTTATTTTACCAGAGGGTTTTGAATTAGCCCCTCCCGATCGTATTTCCCCCGAGATAAAAGAAAAGATGGGTAATTTGTCTTTTCAGAGCTATCGCCCCAATCAAAAAAATATTCTTGTCATAGGCCCTGTTCCTGGTCAGAAATATAGTGAAATCACCTTTCCTATTCTTTCCCCGGACCCCGCTACTAAGAAAGACATTCACTTCTTAAAATATCCTATATACGTAGGTGGAAACAGGGGAAGGGGCCAGATTTATCCTGACGGGAGCAAAAGTAACAATACAGTTTATAATGCTACAGCATCAGGTATAGTAAGCAAAATCCTACGAAAAGAAAAGGGGGGATACGAAATAACCATAGCGGATGCGTCGGATGGGCGTCAAGTGGTTGATATTATCCCTCCGGGGCCAGAACTTCTTGTTTCAGAAGGCGAATCTATCAAATTGGATCAACCGTTGACAAGTAATCCTAATGTAGGCGGATTTGGTCAGGGAGATGCAGAAATAGTACTTCAAGATCCATTACGTGTACAAGGCCTTTTGTTCTTCTTCGCAGCTGTTATTTTGGCACAA